TCCTCCAAACAAAAAGAGTGATTGAGTCCGACTCAAGCGAGTGAGTGAAAGGCGTGGCAAGAGAGCGAGTTCGACTCGCGAACGATCAGCAAGTGAAGGACCGATCCTTTTGCGCCAGTACTGTTGCGAGACTGGTACTTGGCGGTTCACGAGCAACATATAGACTAAGGTTGCCCATTACTCCCTCGCTCCTTTTTGAAGGCCCACCGCTCTCCTTCCTCTCCCGGTGGTCGAGCTGATCGTAGACCACCCTCCAAAAGAACACTGAACGCCCAGCTTCGCAGAGCAGCTCTCTCCCCAGCCCACAGCATAGTGTTGAATCTGGATCTACTGTGTGTTCTGACTCTATTGGATCAAGTCATAACCTAAGCCTTCTACTAGTAGACTACTATGGAGAGACTAAGCTCTATTTCAGAGATTGGACTCTCTTACTGTGATTAGTCTGGGCTGTTCCCGAGCCAGGTTCCCTGGATCCATTCTGACCTAAATGGATGAATGAAGAAGGGGGCGGGCAGATACGACGGCCACACACACCTCTTTTTAGCCGACTAAAGCCGGATCCACTACACGGCTAGGATCAGAGAAAGATTGAGAAAGCAACCTAAACCTACTCTACTTTGATTCAAAAGGCGAACAGCCCCCTATTCGTCGATCAATGAATGGATCAAAGAAGGAGGCTCTATCTATGTCATCGTATATAAGGGAAGAAGCCCGCCCCTGATCGAAGAATGAAGAAGCGCGCCCGGGTAGACTGAAAGAGCTCTTGCTCCGCGTATACGTCCCGCTCCGTCTTGGGGGTCATAGAAACATACGGACCGACCGGAGATGAGGTAATGAAATTCCATCCCTGGGAAGAACTCCAAGCTGTAACGGATCAGTCTACCGCTGGCGCCCCTGACCCTGAAATCCACCAAACTATTCTTACGCCTCGATTAGCTGGTTTCTCTAGTGGGCTGGGCGAGCGAGAAGGAGTTTATCCTCATCCGTTTGATTCATTTCCAACTCGAAGAAAGCCTCGGAGAAAACAAAAAGTCAACTAAGCCCTCACTTATTTCGTTTCGGGGATGAAGAAGAGAATCACCCTCACCCCGCCCGCTACAAGCAACTCGAATCAACACGAAAACTCTTTGTTTTGGCATTCATTCCCCTTGCTTTGTGTCAATTCCCTGCCAAGCGCCCCTCTTGCACTCAGGGGCGTAGCCGTGACATTCTCTACCGCCCGCATGCGAGGACCCAGGAACGTCGTTCTGGTTAGGTGTTCGTTTTTGGGTTCCATGGTTCACGACATACTTGGTCTAGTTCGTGGGAGCGGCTTTCGCACCTTCCCCACTCCTTGTCTCTTCCTTCTCCTTGGCTTAACAGCCAAGCAAGATATTGTTACACCTTGCCTTGCCTCTATGGGGGGCTCGCTCAGTGATTCTCCCGCCCAAGACACTTCGGTCCTGCAAACGTAGGCTTTCAAGCAGCAAACTACGGCGGAGTGATCTACGACCACCCTCCGCCGTAGTTTGCTGGTGCAGAATTTCTCAAACCAGGCACGAGGAGCCTGTTTGAGACCATAGAGAGCCTTCCGAAGCCGGCAAAAGAAGAGTCTGGGGGAGCCTGGGGGAAGCTGCATAAAGACCTCCTGATGTAAATCGCCGTGAAGAAATGCGTTCTTGACGTCTAACTGGGATGAGAGTTGGGCCACTGTTTGACTGCAGCAACAGCAATGTTGGTACGAACAGTGGTAGTGGTCATCTTTGCAACCGATGCAAAGGTCTCATCGTAGTCCACTCCGTACTCTTGCGCATAACCCGTTGCAACAAGACGAGCCAACTAACGTAACGTAACTGACTCCTGAGAAAACCAACCCCCTTTTGCTACAAGCCGTTTGTACCTCTCTATAAAAAAAGCATCAGAGTCCCCTTGTTTGTAAACCCAACGAAATCCTATAGCCTGCTTGCCCGGTGGTAGAGTAACCAAGTCAAACTTCGTTTGCCTTTTCTAAAGCTTGAAGCTTTTCCTGCCTGCCAACAAGGTTGACTGGCGGCCTCTTGATAAGACGTAGGCTCAGAATATGAATGTTGTTAAGAGAGGCTAAAAACATACGATGAGAAGTAGAAAAGAAGACATCATATGAAACAAGGCGGCTATAAGGAGATCGAGAAATACGAGATTGGTATGAAACAAACTTCTCAATGGGATACCTGCCTAAACGCCCTTATGCGAGCTGAACGGCGTACTGTAGAAGGATCTGTAACAGGCTCTGACGGCTCTGGTGAAGAGGATGGGGGCAACTCTGAAGACGTGACTGAGGCACAGCTGTCGTAACTGAAGTATCTTCAACCTGAGGAGCGCAGCAACCACGGTGGAAATAGTTGCCGAGGTCTCGAAGATGTCCTGGAATTAAAGGTGCCTTTGGCGCCAAGAAACGAACATCTCTAGACATGTAGTCTAGCCACAGGATCAAAACACAACTATCCTTTTTCTTTTTTACCAATTTTTTAAATACACGGAACAGAACGAGAAGATAGTTTGTCTCTTTCTGAAGAGGGAAGAAGAACATAGCATTTACAACAAAAAAGTAGAAAGTGATAGGAGAAAAGCCAATAAGCTGGGGACACCTAAATGGGAAGAGGGTTGTTGCCTGTGGATGATATATACGGCAGTAAGAACTGCATCAGCCCAGTAGTGTTTAGGAACACTCATGTCTAGTAACAGAGTACGCATCGTTTCACAGATATGTCTGTGTTTACGTTCTGCTATACCTTTTTTTGGGGGTATGAGGACATGATCGTTGATGCAAGATCCCATGCTGTCGTAAGAAGACCTGAAAGTTATATGAAATTCTCCCCCGGAATCTGTGCTAAGAACTTTTAGGGATGCATCAAATTGATTTGGCGAGAAAATCCTTGAAGCAAGAGAACACTTCTTCTTTCAAGTAAATAAATCCAAGTACAACGAGAGAAATCATCAATAAACGAAACGTCACATAATAAGAGTAGCCACATCTAGAGCCAACAGGCGCAGGACCCCAAACATCAGAATGAACAAGCATAAATGGAAAAGAACTAGCATCCATTTTCTTATGATTTTTTGGAAATGAGACAAAAGAATGTTAGGCTAAATGACAATAATCAAATGAGAAACTGTGACCTATTCTATTACTTTGAGAATGCAGACGAAGAGCATAAGGATGACCAAAACGTTGTTTGTGCCACAAGCTGATTGTCTTTAGCTGCTAATTCTTCTTTTGACGGTAAGAGAGCAAAAGCCTGATGAGAACGCCGCCCAAAATCAAAGTAGAAGAGTGGCCCGCTCCTTTGACCTTTGCCAATCAGATTCCCAAAACAAGCAAGAGGATGAAACAACACACAATTTGATCCATAAGTTGACCGAGCCTAAAAAAAAAAAAAGATTTTTGAGAATCAAAGATCGAGAAGAAGAAAGAGGTAAGGTAACTGATCCAATATGAGTAATGCGAAGAGGAGTATTATCAGAAGTATGAAAAAATGGGTTACCTTTTAATTCTTCGATCGAATCAAGAGCTGCTTTTGAACCAGTAGCTTGAGGCAGCAGTATCCAGGGTAAAATGAAGCCCACGGAGCGGTAGAGGCACCTGAATTGTTGGCAGCAGCAAGCAGGTTTTGAAGAGCAGATATCACACTAGCCGGAATGGAGGGGGCCCGTCAGGGCCGCTGGAGACATCAGATGTTGCAGATGGTTGGGTTGTGGCTGCATTCGCTCGCTGGCGTTGAAAGCACTGCTCAATGTTGTGCCCTTTGCGTTTGCAATGCAAAAGTGACAAACTTTTTCTTTGAGCTCCAATTAGATTCCGGTTGTACGAGATAGAAAAGCTGTATTCTCAGAGACAGATGGAGCAAGTTTAGAGGCAGACTGCTGACGCGTTTCCTCTTGCATGACCATAGCCAAAGCCTCATCAACAGAGGGAAGATCTTAGGTTGGATGGAGGAGCGAACATGATGAAAATCCGCTCGAAGGCCCATAAGAAGAAAGCCGTTTCTGCCTGTTCAAGGACGACAGCCGTTTCACCAGAATGCTGAGGAGTCATGAGTGCCATCTCATCCCAAATGGCGCGCAGCCCCACGGAGCGGTAAAAATCATGCACTGATAGATCATGCTGACGAATCTCATGGAAATCTTGTTCAAGTTGGAACAGCCGGGCTTCTTCTGGCTATAAAGACGCTGAAAATGGTCCCTGTTTGGCTTTAGTTCTGGAATACAATCCCGAGTATAATCTTGGTTCAATAGAACCAATAATCCAAGAGAGAACAAGACAAAATAAAACTACTTGTTCCAGGTAGCCAGCTTCGTAGCATATTCGGGATCACTTTTGCTTGGGGCAACAATAGACCCATCTATGTAACCCGACCTCCAATGTTTTTCTGCATAGCGAATGCCCAAGAGGCTTCTTCCCATTGAGTTTGGGAGATACTACCTGAGTGAGCTGCAGAGGATTGATCGGCCATGGAAAAAACCAGAGAAATGCAGAACGCCAAAAGAAGAATATCCCAACTCGAAGATGATAGCAATCAAGGAAAGGCCACGATCTCTGTCGATGCAATGCCGATCTCTACCGATGCCCTAGGGCGAGACCCACGATCAAAAGAATCCCACACAGGGATGAGATGCACGAAGCCCTAAAATAAAAGGGAACCTCAGAAATGGAAAGTCGGGAAGGAGAACGGGAAAACGACACGGTTCCCGATTTCTGGAAGATCCGGCGAGTCACCATCCAACAAGAGAATCCCGAGGCGGGTCCGAAACAGGGATGTGGATCATCATAGAAGTCAGGAAGAAGACAAGCGGATGCGAAATCACCGGAGGACCAATGATCGCTGCGCCACTACGACCTTCACATAGCCGACTAATGCGTCGTTCCAACTCCAAGAAGTTGTTTCGAAGTGAACATTCGTTTCGGATCCTTTGATTTGTTAGTTCCAGTTTGTTATTCTCTCCCCCTCCATAGTTGCCACCGGGGAAACTTTGTAATAGCATTAGAAAACAACCCATTGAGAGAGAGTCAATTGAAAGACGAAGCATGTACAAGCAATAGCAATATAAAGACGATCAACATTTCTCTCGTTACCATGTCAGCCTGACTTCTTTCTACGGCTAGCTTCCCTGACCCACCACCCGACCTTGACCCGGCTTCTGGCCTCACCACTCTTTAATCAAGGAGAGGCGAGACTTCGCAAACTGGGACTACTTCTAGTTGGTACTACAACGCACAAGCGGTAAGAGAAACCTAAAGGTTTCCTTTATTGCGACGTACTCTATAGGCAACTCGTCCCCCTACACTTGACCTTTTCCTTGCTCTGGCACTGTAACTGGCACTGATTGACCAGCTTCATCGTCTTCTCATTCCCATAGCTTCTCGGATGACGACTGCTGACTTTGTCTTCATTTCATTCTTTGACTGCTATGAGCTTGAGGCAGAGTCGGCTGAAGGTAGAAGGAGAAGAAGAGATTTTACAATGCCCTAAAGAAACCAATGCCCTTCCGATCGCACAAAAAAATCTAATTGCGGAGGAATCCCTGTGAAATTCATCTGATGGAGTTTTCTTCTAGCTTTTCTTTCCATTGAATAGGAATCGCCCGGTCAACGGTGATAGCTGCTCGCCTCCTTGGATGAAGACAAAGATTGATTGCTAGCTCTAGTTAGGCAGTAAGCTAAAAGGTAGGCTCCCCCTCTTGGTAAGAAGGGCCGATCACGGGCAACTAGCGGGCTCTCTCTTAAGGTGAAAAGCTCTTTTCAAGCAGTGACAGAGAAGTGGGAGACAGAGCTTGAGGAAGAGGTAGGCGGAAATCAAAAAGGTAGTCTATCCATTCTGGCGTTCTAGGCTTAAAGCTCATTACTAATGAACCTCCCGTCCTTTCTTTTTGTTTTCATTTTCTTCTTTCTCTTTCCAGAGGGACGAGTGGGCGAATCATGTAGTTCTTAAGCTTTCCTTTGCTCCTTACCGTAGTTGGAAGAAGTATGAAATATCCCTAAAGTTGAGAAAGAGTAGTTGGTGGAATAGGCCTTTCTCTTCCTCTTCGACAGTAGAATCAAACTCTTCGTTTGGGATCTACTAGTTCTTTGACTGGATCTGCTTTCGGCTCTGCTTCCGTCTGAGCCTGTTCTCTCGCTGGAAACTTTTTCGATGAAGGGAAACGACCTACAAGGCCAATTACAAGCGATTGTTGCAACGTTTTTGTACTCGACTGGTATCATACATCAAAAGAGGGATAGGCTTCCGGGAAAGAAAGAGTTCTTTCGGGTTTTGAGACCTTTAAACTACTCTTTTCTTTGCCAACCTATTTCATACCGTACTCGTCGTACTTCCTCTTCTGCAATCAGAATGGTAAGCTTAAGCTAAAATAGTGTGTATTTTCAATCGTAACCAGCCCTTACCGCGATCAGCCTTTACCGGCTAGACTGAGGAGAGGAGGAAAAGGGAGGAACAGAAGACTGGCACTTTTAGGCTTGTGGTATAGTCTCCCTTTTTGGGATTGAGGGGTGTCTAAGGAAGAGATTCTCTGTTTGTTGATAAGAGAAGCAAGCCTTGTTGAAATAGGGCCTAGTAGAGGTGAAAGGTTTCATACAGCTTCCGAGAGAAAGCTTGAATGATAGATTGCCAACCATTTACCAGCGTAAGCAGTAGTTCCTCCAGCTTCAGGTCTGCAAGTGCCGCTTCCCACTATGTATGGTAGTCCTTTGCTTGGTCGCTTGACTCGGTCTTTTAGCTAGGAATCCTTTCGTCTAGCCCCCTCGTCCCGAACAGCTGAGTGAAGGATTTATCCATTAGGCCTGCCTGCCGATCATGCCTTTACCTTTGAAGCCCTTAGGTATGCCTTTTCCCCCTTGTACCTTTCCCAACTCCTATTATATATAGATGCTTCAATCTTAATGATCTTGTTTCGCCTCCCTTTCGTCGTTATGACTCCAATCCGTGTCCGGTCGGTGTAGTGAAAGAGAACAAGGAGCTTCGTCTTTAGTCTAGGAGCATACCTAGGAAATCGAGATTGGGTTGGTGTTCAGTGTACTGCCTCGTTCATACGGGGTGTTCCATGATATGAAAATCGACCACCCGTGCGGAATGAGGGTGAATATTCCATTATGATCGACTTCCTGCCGTCACGAAGGACGGCAGCAAAGGCTGGAACAGCATCGTTCTGTCCTATCAGAACTTCAGCAACGAGAAGGACGTAGCGAAAGCTACCAAAAAATGTTGAGAGATTGGTTTATGGATTCGCTTTCTTAGTCAATTAGTAAAGCCCTTGAAAATATCCAATGAATTATGGAATATTTAATTCATCTTATAAATGCGTTGTTTTTGTCTATAAAGACCTCCATCTCCCTGGAGGTGTTATCTATCTGTTTGCAAGAGGGGCTAACCCCATTTCCTGACCTAATTCAATTCATCACCAATCAGGTGATGGAGGATATCATGGTAGCAAGCTACCCCGGGTCCTCCTATTTCTATAGAGGAACGTGTGAACGATGCCGCCGAT